TTTCTCCAAGCAAAGCTCTTCGCATCGCAATCCCTATTATGTCGGCTTGTCCTTTCATAAGTGGAGCCAGAATAAATCGACCATAATAAAGACGTTTACTGTCTGTTCTTGATTCAACACACTTCCACTGTAGTGTCCGAGTAGATACTGTTACTTTCTCTCGAACCATAGTAATAATATTTTTTTTGATTGAATTATTTATTTCTCTTGTTTCTCTTGAAATTGATTCACTGTTTATTTCTACACACGTCTTTTTTTCGGAGGTCTACAGCCATTATGTGGCATAGGGGTTACATCCCGTACAAAAGTTAATAGGATACCACTTCTACGAATAGCTCGTAATGCGGCGTCTCTTCCGAGACCGGGACCTTTTATCATGACTTCTGCTCGTTGCATACCCTGATCTACTACTGTACGAATAGCATTTGCTGCTGCAGTTTGAGCGGCAAAGGGTGTCCCTCTTCGCGTACCATTGAATCCACAAGTACCGGCCGAGGACCAGGAAACCACCCGACCTCGTACATCTGTAACTGTGACAATGGTATTATTAAAACTTGCTTGAACATGAATAACTCCCTTTGGTATTTTACGTGCACTTTTACGTGCACCAATACGTACATTTCTACGTAAACCAGTTCTCGGTATAGCTTTTGCCATATTGTATCATCTCATAAATATGAGTCAGAAATATATGGATCTATCCATTTCATGTCAAAACAGATTCTTTATTTGTACGCTGAGTCCTTTAGTGAGTCTGATTATCCCTTTATCCTTGTCTTTGTTTATGTCTCGGGTTGGAACAAATTACTCTAATGCGCCCCCGTCTACGAATTAGTCGACATTTTTCACAAATTTTACGAACGGAAGCTCTTATTTTCATATTTTTCATTCCTTATCTTAATTCTGAATCTACTTCTTGGTAGAAAATAAGTTTCTTGAAATTTTTAATCTCGAATCGTATTGAATAAAAATCACCTAATCTTTTGAATCCTTGTTTCGGAGTCGATAAATTATACGTCCTCTGCTTGAATCATAACGACTTACTTCAATTTTGACTTTATCCCCGGGTAGTATCCGTATAAAACTACGTCGGATCTTTCCCGAAACATAACCTAGAATCAGATCCTCATTATCTAACCGAACCCGGAACATGCCATTGGGAAGCGATTCAGTAATTAAACCTTCATGAGTCCATTTTTGTTCTTTCATTCCAGGTAAAGCCTCCCTGAGGTATCAACTAATGGAGGAGAAACGATATTAGACAACTCACCCCCCTTTCTTTTTATATTTCTCAAATAGGAAGAGGTTTCGGATTTCATTTGGATATGAAATGGATTACCATATATAACATAAAATTTCTCCGCCGATTCCTTCTAGTCGAGCTTCCCGATCTGTCATTATACCCCGAGAAGTGGAAAGAATTACAATACCCATTCCACCTAAAATTCTAGGAATTCGTTGAGAGTTAGAATAGATTCGTAGACCGGGTCGGCTGATCCGTTTTAAATTTAAAAAATTTCTATAGGGTCTTTTCCTATTCCTGCTATGTCGCAGGGTTAAAACCAAAAAATTTTTGTTTTTTTCTCGATGTTTTCTGACGTTTTCGATAAAACCCTCTCGGAAAAGTATTTTAACAATATTTTCGGTAATATTAGTAGATGCTATGCGAACAACTCTTTTTCTATCCATATCAGCATTTCGTATAGAGGTTATTATCTCAGCAATAGTGTCTCTACCCATGATGAATTAAAACTTTTGTCGTCCCCAAATTGGATATAATTAACATGTTTTTATTTTTTTTTATTATTGGTTTATGAATATAAATTTTTCAAGGTATATGCGCAAAACACAAGCTACGAATTAATCTAGTTCTTAATCTATTTCCCTTCAAATACCCCAAAAATTCAGATCTCTTTTTTTTTATTTTATAATACTTCGGGAGCTAATGAAACTATTTTAGTAAAATTTAATTGTCTCAATTCGCGGGGGATTGCCCCAAAAATGCGAGTTCCTTTTGGATTTCCTTCTTGATCAATCACAACTGCAGCATTGTCATCATATCGTATTATCATACCGCTGTCACGTTTAAGTTCTTTACAGGTACGAACAATTACAGCTCTGACTACTTCTGATTTTTCTAGGGGCATATTTGGTACGGCTTCTTTGATCACAGCAACAATAACGTCACCAATATGAGCATATCGGCGATTACTAGCTCCTATGATTCGAATACACATCAATTTTCGAGCCCCGCTGTTATCCGCTACATTTAAATAGGTCTGAGGTTGAATCATATAAATTTTTGAATCTATTCTTCCAATGCAAAGGATGAAGAAAATAAAAGAAATATTATTTGTCTAAGTCTAAAAAAGAAATAGGCGATTTTGTTTCATCCCCAAGACTCATTTCTCTACGTTCTACATTTTTATCCCGAAATAATAAATTGAGTTCGTATAGGCATTTTGGATGCTGCTATTAAAATAGCCCTTTTAGCTATATT